TCATTAGAAATTGGGCAGGTAAGGAAATTTCTTGTTGAATTACGTACTTACTTAAAAACGAATAAACCGCAGTTCCAAGAAATTATATCTTCTACCAAAACATTTACCGAAGAAGCAGAAGCCCTTTTAAAAGAAGCTATTCAAGAACAGATGGAACGCTTTCTACTTCAGGAACAAGCATAAATAAATTGATTCTTTTTAATTAAATATTATATATGTATGATATGAAATTATATGAAGAAAAAATACCTAGCTTGACATAGATATCTAAACAAAAATATATATATGGAAATAAATTGCGTCCAATAGGATTTGAACCTATACTAAAGGTTTAGAAGACCTCTGTCCTATCCATTAGACAATGGACGCCTTTCATTCCGATTTTTCGCATTTTTTTTTTACTTTTACTTTTACTTTCCGATTGCTTGTTCTGAAAAAAGAATCGGATTGTATGTGAGATCATAAAATATTTTATGATTGTATGTGAGATGATTTTTATATTGCATATTCAACTCAATGATCCATTTATTAATAATTAATAGAGGATAGAGCGGGTAGCGGGAATCGAACCCGCATCGTTAGCTTGGAAGGCTAGGGGTTATAGTCGACGTTGGTTTATCATTTTTAACGTCTCTAATTCAAAACCGAACATGAAACTTTGATTTCATTCGGCTCCTTTATGGAAAATGGATAAATTCCCATCCGGGAACGAAATAAAAAAATTTCACCCATAACATCTATGTCAGCTTTTTGTATGAATGCATTCAACCCAAAACTTGCTTTCTAGATGATCCTTATAGAAGATAGAAGAGGGGATTCGACTAATCTTTCTAGTTACTTCGTTCTTTAGTTCTATTTGAAATGATCCTAAGGAAAAGTCTTTTATTTCTACCGAGCTAAAAGAAATATGTTAATTGAAGCCTCTAGTAAACTAAAGTCATCATTTAATAGCAATTTTGCCTCTCTCTCTTTATAAAAAAAAAAAATGTTAAGATGAAGATTTAGTTACGATTAGAAACCTATTTTTCTATCTTTATCCATGGATTTATTACTTATACTCATTCAATTGGAAATCGATTTGTCCAATAAAAAAAAATTCATGTTTCGTAATTTCATAATCCAAGATCTCTATTTTTAATTGAGCTTTGGATACAAATAACGAGAATGTATAATTCTCTTCAAATGTGTCATTGAAGGTAAAGGATTAATTCCTTATTAAGAAATAAAGTTAATGATCGGAATGAATAGTATTCAAACCGGGAGACCCCTTAACTATTAAAGGGTTAATAGAACGAATCACACTTTTACCACTAAACTATACCCGCTACAGTTCGATTATTGTATTGAAATGGAACTTTTGTCGAACACCGAAATTGGACGTAACGTAATCAAGATAAACTAATAAAATAAAAGAATAATGAAATTAAAATTTTAAGTATTTTTTAAGTAAAATTTATATATAAAATTTATATAATTATAATATATTAAAAAAGGGCCCGGCGAGGGCCAGGCCGCGGTACTAAAAAAAAGCGCTTTGCAAGCGAAAAAGCCTTTATTTCTTTTCTTTTTTTTTTTTCTAATTATTTAGTTTATTATTTATTTAGTTTATTATATTTATTTAATATTTTCTATTAATATTCTTCATATTAATTCTATAATTTTTTATTTTTTTTCTATATTAAGTTTTTTAGATTTATATATCTATTGTACCTATATTAAATCTTTCTTATTTTGTCTTTATCTAATTGATTGTAATTTCATATAAAACTTATATCTTATGTTGTATTACAACAATAACAACTTGTGTATTTTGTCTACATATATTATTGTTATATAGAATGTTATATAAATGTTATTGTTATGGTATATAGAATTAAATAGAATAGAAGTCTATTTATAAATTTTCTTATTAGTCTTTATTATTCTAAGTCTAATTGATTTTATTACATATTTTTTTCAACGGGGAGAGATGGCTGAGTGGACGAAAGCGTCGGATTGCTAATCCGTTGTACGAGTTATTCGTACCGAGGGTTCGAATCCCTCTCTTTCCGTTTCCATGGATGACTTAATTTAATATAATATTCTATTTTATTTATTTTTTTTTCTAATTATATAAACTATAAACAAATAGAAACCAAATTCTAACCCATTAGTTAAATAAATAAAATAGTTAAATTTTGAAATAAAAAAATAAATTTAATTAATATATTTATTAAAAAAAAAAAAAAATTAAGTAAAAATCCAAAAATCCTTTTTAGTCTTCGCGTCCAGGATTACGTCCTGGATCATTAGATAGAAATCCGAAAATGAAGAGAGAAACAAAGAATATCACTACTGTGTAAACAAAGAGTTTGAGAGTAAGCATTACACAATCTCCAAGATCTTTTTTTTTTTTAAAGAGAATAGATTCTCTACTTTATCTAATAAACATAGACCGCATATCCTATATTTGGATTTGGTTTGACGCCTAAAGTCGTTTTTCAAAATATTTAATAGAAATAAATAAAATAATAAGTTATTATTATCTTATCTATTATTTGATTACTTATCAATAATTTTTTTATTCTCACTTGTTGATATAGTGGAGTACCACCATAAGGTTTGTCATTTATCGAAAATAAAAATAGTTAGAATGGAAAATGAGGTAATACGGGTCGTGTCTATCCAATAATTTTAATGTTTGAATCAAGGATTCATACTATAAAGAAAAGACTTGTTTGATCTGATCAATTATAGACTATTAGAATCCTTTTTATCCAAAAATAATTGATTTTACATTTTTATAGGATAAGATGAAAAATTTCATCGAAAACTTACAGCAGCTTGCCAAACAAAGGCCAAGAGAAAAAAAAGTAGAGGTATGACTGGCATAAAATCTACGATTGGACTCAAAAAAGCGTAGGCCTCCGGTAATTTAGCGACGAAACAACTACTCGAATAAAGGGCAGAATTAAGACAGATCAAACTAAAGATATTAAGCATAACAGACATTTTGTTTTTAAAAAATTTAAATTTTGATTGAGTTATTGATAGAAAGGAAAACTAAACAAAAAATCCTTCTTTTTGTTTTAACTTACTCACTCAATCAAAAAACCTTCCATTCTCCATGGAGAATAGAAGAAATTCTACTTTCATATAATATCTTAATGGAATTATCGGTAATGATCAATAAATTCATTTTATTGATGTCTATTCGTGTCGGAGTCAAAATACTACCAAAAGAATCTAATTGATTTTTTAGATAGTTGGGCTGGAATTGACGAACAATCAATAACAATATTAGTGTTTATTAATGCCCAATAGAAATCGAAATGGGGCGTGGCCAAGTGGTAAGGCATCGGGTTTTGGTCCCGCTATTCCGGAGGTTCGAATCCTTCCGTCCCAGAACATATGTAATTCTAGTTAATAGTTAAGATTCTTTTTTTTTTCTTTTTCTAAAAGTGTAATGTAATTTTGGCTAGGGTTTGAGTCTTTTTGCTAATCATTCTAGCCAAAATAAATCTTATTTTTTTTTACATTTCACGAATTCACAATGATAGGTGTTCACAGATACAAATGAATCCATTGGGTATTTAGGCAAGATGGGGTTATAGATTACAGAAATTTTAATTCTAAAATAAAAAAGTTATGTCTTTATCCCATCTTTATCCCCCCTATAATATTCATATATAATAATATAGAAATATTCATATATAATTTGATTAAAAAAAATTTTTGTTGATCCCCAGAAAATTAATTGTATTTTTACTATATTTACTTACTATTACTATTTTTTTTTAAGGTTGAGTTCAAGTTCAAAAATAAAGATGTAGTTATCTCTCTTAGGTATTTTGTCTTTAGTTAATTGTTTGTAAAAAAAAATGAACATTGCATTACTATTTCTAAAATACTAGAAAAGAAAATAGATTCTAGATCCATGTACCAATTGTCTTAACTAAACCAATGACTATTCATGATTCGATAATTGAATGAATCAACTGCATACCGATTCCAAATTCGAGGAATGTTATGGTAAAACTTCGTTTGAAACGATGTGGTAGAAAGCAACGTGCGACTTGAAGGGCATGATCCGTTGTGGATTCTTATATCCATTATTCTCTAATCAAAGGGTGCTCTTGACTCGACATCTTTTGTTCTGTTCCATCCGAACCCGCCTTTTTTTTGTTGGGTTGTAATGGGAATAGTACATGATGGAGCTCGAGTATAAAGTATTGAGATATTTCTCAAAGGAGAGGGGTCTAGGGTTAGTGTTAATCAATAAAATAAGTTGGAACAACTTCGTAAGTATATCTTTGACAGAGAAATCGAAAGGATCAAAAATAAAGCAAATTTAAAATTCAAATCCCAAAGGAATTTTTGATAAAACCTTTTTAATATAAATTTATATTATATTATATATCGTGCGGGAATCCGCCATTCATATGATTCTCTTTTTTGATAGAAAGAAATAACAAAAAGGTATGTTGCTACCATTTTTGAAAGTATTAAAAATCAACGAAGTAATGTCTAAACCCAATGATTCAAAAAAAGGATAAAGGCTTCCGGAACAAGTAAATACCTTTTAATAATTAAATAATTGTTGCAATAATTGGATTTCAATCACAATACCGAATTCAATTCTATTCTAAATGAGACAAGGGGGGTATTTGAGACTGCTCAATAAATGAAATGCCAAAGGATTTTATTTTCTTTTGAACTATTTGAAAGGTATTCAACTTGAGTTATGAGTATAAAAATGATTTTTTTTGAGGAAAGCAAAGACGGAGTTAATTTTTAGTTTAAGTCTAATTCATTTAATGATTTTATGGACTTATTTGATTGGTCATTTAAATTTATATATACATAACTTTGAATCATTTTTCTCGAGCCGTACGAGGAGAAAACTTCCTATACGTTTCCAAGGGGGGTTCTAATCTATCCCAATGAGCCGTCTATCGAATCGTTGCAATTGATGTTCGGTCCCGAAGAGAGGGACGAGATCTGCAGAAAGTAGGTTTTTATGATCCGATAAAGAATCAAACTTATTTAAATGTTCCTGTTATTCTAGATTTTCTTGAAAAAGGCGCTCAACCTACAGAAACTGTTTATGATATTTTAAAAAGGGCAGAGGTTTTTAAAGAATTTAGATTTAATCATAATTAACCGAAGTTCGATTAATTAAAGATTAATTTAATATTTTGAATTAAATTGGTATAACTTTTTTTCTTCCTTAGTTTTTCCTATATGTATTGTAGTGCCAATCCAACACAAGTTTTTATTCTATAATTTTAAAATTGTTTTATTTTATTTCATTTTTTCTATAAAAATAATTTATATTATTTTATTTGATTATATTCAATTTCAAATAAAACAATTTCTTTCGATATTGTAATTGTATTTTTTTTCATATTGACAAGAGTGTATTGAACAAATATAATTCAATTGTGAAATAAAAAAATTAAATGGTTTTTTTATGTCTTCCGCCCAATATTTTTTAGTTTTATTCAAGAATTTGTTGAATTTGTTCTGATACAAAATAAAAAATTTTTATCTAAAAAAAGGATACTGATACTATTTTATTTTATCGAGAAAATTTTTTATTTAAAAATATCTTGTATTGGTGTTTCCTTTTATGTTCATATTTATTCATTTTATCTTAGGAATCAATTATAAAACGTTATTTCGATTTCGTCTTAATTCACCGTTTTGATTTGATTCCAATACAATTTTTTTTTGATCTTGATTGTATCCACATAACAAAATTCTTTGGGGGTTGCTAACTCAACGGTAGAGTACTCGGCTTTTAAGTGCGGCTAGGATCTTTTACATATTTGGATGAAGCAAGGGATTCGTCTACACCATCGGTAGAGTTTATACGACCACGACTGATCCTGAAAGGAAATGAATGGAAAAAAGAGCATGTCGTATCAATAGAGAATTTGGAGAATCTTTTATTCTTATCAAATAGGTACAAAATTATATTTGAATTTTGGGAAGGAAACGGAATGAATTCAAAGTTGGGTCGAGTGAATAAATGGATCGAACCCTATGGTTCAAATTCTGGAGAAAGAAAGAGCAACGAGCTTATCTTCGTAATTTGAATGATTACCCGATCTAATTAAACGTTAAAAAAAAATTAGTGCCTGATCCGGGAAAGGATTTCCCCACATGTGGATTTTCTTTTTTAGTGAGTCCTAACTATTAGACTATCCATTCTCCATATGGATGGAGATGGAGATGAATGTGTAGAAGAAACAGTATATTGATAAAGATTTCCAAAATCAAAAGAGCGATTGGGTTGAAAAAATAAAGGATTTCTAACCATCGTATTTTGTTATTTGTTTTATTCTAAAAAATAAAAAAAAAACCAATTAGATGGAAAAAAATAGAGAGTCCGCTGATGAATTTACATGTCTCCGGGGTATCAATAAAAAAAAAAAAATACCTTGTTTTGACTATATCGCACTATGTATCATTTGATAATCTAAGAAACACCCTATATATTTTATTTTGATATCTTTTTTTAGTTTAGTTTTTGGTCTAAGTTTAAATGGAAGACTTCCACGGACATATAAAAATAGAAAAGTTTTGGCAACACAACTTTTTGTATCCACTTATCTTTCAGGAATATATTTATGCATTTGCATATGATCATGGTTTAAATAAATCTAGTTTGTTGGAAACTCCAGGCGATAGGAAATACAATTTATTAATTGTGAAACGTTTAATTACTCGAATGTCTCAACAAAACCATTTGATTCTTTCGGCTAATGATTGTAACCAAAATGAATTCTTTGGGCACAAACACAAGAATAATTTGTATTCGCAATTGATATCAGAAGGATTTGCAGTCATTGTGGAAATTCCATTTTCCCCACTATTAATATCTTCCCTAGAGAGCAAAAAAATAGTAAAATGTCATAATTTGCGATCAATTCATTCAATATTTACTTTTTTAGAGGACAATTTTTTACATTTAAATTATGTATTAGATATATTAATACCCTATCCTGCTCATCTAGAGATTTTAGTTCAAACGCTTCGCTATTGGTTGAAAGATGCCTGTTCTTTGCATTTATTACGATTCTTTCTTTATGAGTATCGTAATTGGAATAGTCTTATTACTCCAAAAAAATCCATTTCAACTTTTTCAAAAAGGAATCAGAGATTATTCTTGTTCTTATATAATTTCCATGTATGCGAATACGAATCCATTTTCATTTTTCTTTGCAACCAATCCTCTCATTTACGATCAACATCTTATAGAGCCTTTCTTGAACGAATTTATTTCTACGGAAAGTCAGAATATTTAGTCAAAGTTTTGACTAAGGATTTTCGGGTTATCTTGTGTCTTTTTAAAGACCCCTTCCCAAATTATGTTAGGTATCAAGGAAAATCTATTCTGGCTTCAAAAGGGACATCCCTTCTGATGCATAAATGGAAATTTTACCTTATTAATTTATGGCAATCTTATTTTTCTGTGTGGTCTCAACCAAGAAGAATCTATATCAATCGATTATC